AATATCGTCAAAATTTAATACACAATATCATAGTTATTCCCAGATTTTTCACACAAATTGAAAAATACAAAAATAAAAACATCATTTTAGTCTAATCGACATTTAAAACAAAAAAAAAATAAAATATCGTCAAAATTTAATACACAATATCATAGTTATTCCCAGATTTTTCACACAAATTGAAAAATACAAAAATAAAAACATCATTTTAGTCTAATCGACATTTAAAACAAAAAAAAAATAAAATATCGTCAAAATTTAATACACAATATCATAGTTATTCCCAGATTTTTCACACAAATTGAAAAATACAAAAATAAAAACATCATTTTAGTCTAATCGACATTTAAAACAAAAAAAAAATAAAATATCGTCAAAATTTAATACACAATATCATAGTTATTCCCAGATTTTTCACACAAATTGAAAAAAAAAATATTTTATTAAAATTTTTTATTAATCGACATTATTAACAAATTAAAAAAACTTACTCTTAAAATTTATTATACTTATTTTAATAATTTAAATTACCTTTATATATATAAATAATTTAAAATTAATGAATTTTTCCATTTTTTACCCCCTTTCCTATATATATATATACAATTAATATATATATATATTCATATAAGGATTTATATATTAATATATATATATATATAATAGATGTATAGATAAGTATTATCATATAAGGATTTATATATATATATATATATATATATAATATATAAGCTATATAGATGTATATTTATATTATATATATATACTATATACATAAGAAATCTATATATGTATACTACTATATATATTAATAAATCCTCTATATACTCTTTCTTCTTTCTTTTTTTTTAAAGGAGGGCATAGCCCTCCTTTTCAATTAAAAAGAAACGTCATGCCTCATTAAAATATATTTTTTATAAAAATTTTATTGGAAATTTAACCATTATTAGTATAAACCAATAAACATTTTTTTAATAAACAATATTTAAAAAATAAAATGCCTGAAAAAGGGTTACTTTGATAGAGTAAATCATGTATTCTATATACTTTTATTATACTTTAAGATTCAATCTAATCCATAAATTTCAAAAATTTATATGCATATACACTTAAATATACACACAAAAGAAAAATAAGCTAAAAAAGCTTTTGGATTCATACTTCAAATATAGAATAAAATTCTTTTTTCTGATAAATTTAAATTTAACAAAAATTATATTTTTTACTTTATTGATATTTAGAACTTTAATATCAATCTCAGCATCAAACTGATTATCAATATGAATAGGATTAGAATTAAATCTATTTTCTATTATTCCAATTTTAAACTTTAAATCATCAATCTATTCAATTGAAGCTACAATAAAATACTTTTTAATTCAAGCTTTTGCTTCAATTTTATTATTAATTTTCTTAATTAATAAAAACTTATTATTTATAATAAACAATAATTTATTAATTATAATACCATTATTAATAAAATTAAGATTAATACCATTTCATTTATGATTACCTTCAATAATAGAAGGTTTAAATTGAATTTCATGTTTATTAATAATAACTTGGCAAAAAATCACACCATTAATTATAATTTCTTATTTAAATATTGATAAAAATATAATCTTTTTAATTACATTTATCTCAATAAATTCAATTTTTGGTTTAAATCAAAATTCAATACGTAAAGTATTAGCAATATCCTCAATTAATAATTCTACATGAATATTATTTGCTATTTTAATAAATGAAAATTTATGAATTAATTATTTTTTAATTTACTCATTATTAAACTTTTTAATTATTAAAATACTTAATAATTATAACATTAATTATATTAATCAATTAAAATTTTTTAATCTAAATTTTTTCTTTAAATTAAATATATTAATATTAATCTTTTCAATTATAGGTTTACCACCTATAATGGGATTTTTAATAAAATGAATATTAATTAAAACATTAATTTATAATAATATATATATAATTATAATAATATTAATTATATTAGCTATTTTAAACTTACTTTTTTATATTAAAATAACTTATTTTATTTTATTTAACTTTAATTTATTTAATAAATGATATTTACAATTTAAAAAAAACAACTATAATTTTATTATATTACTAAATTTTTTTAGATTATTTTTTAGTTATTTATTTATTTATTAAGGTTTTAAGTTAAATAATCAAACTATTAATCTTCAAAATTAAAAATATCATATTTTAAACCTTAATTAAATAATTAATACCTTTAAATTTGCAATTTAATATCATATATTTTGAATATAAAGTTTAAATGATAAAAAGATTTTTCAATCTATATATAAATTTACAATTTACAACCTATTATCAGCCATTTTATCTATAAAATGAATTTTTTCAACTAATCATAAAGATATTGGAACTTTATATTTTTTATTTGGTATTTGATCAGGTATAATTGGATCATCTCTTAGAATCTTAATTCGATTAGAATTAAGACAAATTAACTCGATTATTAATAATAATCAATTATATAATGTAATTGTAACAATTCATGCTTTTATTATAATTTTTTTTATAACTATACCAATTGTTATTGGTGGTTTTGGAAATTGATTAATCCCTATAATAATAGGGTGTCCCGATATATCTTTTCCACGATTAAATAATATTAGATTTTGACTTTTACCTCCTTCACTTATAATAATAATTTGTAGATTTCTAATTAATAATGGAACAGGAACAGGATGAACAATCTACCCCCCATTATCAAATAATATTGCACATAATAATATTTCTGTTGATTTAACTATTTTTTCTTTACATTTAGCAGGAATCTCATCAATTTTAGGAGCAATTAATTTTATTTGTACAATTTTAAACATAATACCAAATAATTTAAAATTAAATCAAATTCCATTATTTCCTTGATCAATTTTAATTACAGCTATTTTATTAATTTTATCATTACCAGTACTAGCAGGTGCTATTACAATACTATTAACTGATCGAAATTTAAATACATCATTCTTTGATCCAGCAGGAGGAGGAGATCCTATTTTATATCAACACTTATTTTGATTTTTTGGACATCCTGAAGTTTATATTTTAATTTTACCTGGATTTGGTTTAATTTCACATATTATTAGTCAAGAAAGAAATAAAAATGAAACATTTGGAAATATTAGTATAATTTATGCTATATTAACTATTGGATTATTAGGATTTATTGTTTGAGCACATCATATATTTACAATTGGTATAGATGTAGACACACGAGCATATTTTACTTCAGCTACAATAATTATTGCCATTCCTACAGGAATTAAAATTTTTAGTTGATTAGCTACTATTTATGGATCAAAAATCAATTTTTCACCTTCAACAATTTGATCATTAGGATTTATTTTTCTTTTTACAATTGGAGGTTTAACAGGAGTAATTCTTGCTAATTCTTCTATTGATATTATTCTTCATGATACTTATTATGTAGTCGCTCATTTCCATTATGTATTATCTATAGGAATTGTATTTGCAATTATTGCTAGTTTAATTCATTGATTCCCTATCTTCACAGGATTTACTATAAACAATTTTATTTTAAAAATTCAATTTATTTTAATATTTATTGGAGTAAATTTAACCTTTTTTCCACAACATTTTTTAGGTTTAAATGGAATGCCTCGACGATATACAGATTATCCAAATAATTTTCTTTTATGAAATATAATTTCATCAATTGGATCAATAATTTCAACATTTAGAATTATTATCCTAATTTATTCAATTTGAAATAGAATTTTTTTAAAAAAAACAACAATTTTTAAATTAAATTTAAGAAATTCTATTGAATGAATTCATAATTTACCCCCTTTAGAACACTCATATTCAGAATTACCTTTAATTATTAATTTCTAATATGGCAGAATTTATATGCAATGAACTTAAAATTCATYTATAAAGAATAATCTTTTTTTAGAAATTATAACTTGATTAAAACTAAGATTTCAAAATAGAAATTCACCATTAATAGAACAATTAATCTTTTTTCATGATCATACAATCTTTATTATTATTATAATTATATCAACTATTACATATATAATATTATTTATTATAAATAACAAATTTATTAATATTAAAATCTCTGAAAATCAAATAATTGAGTTTATTTGAACTACAACTCCACCTATTATTTTAATTTTTATTGCTATACCATCATTACATTTACTCTATTTAATAGACGAAATTAAATGCCCCATTTTAACAATTAAAATTTTTGGTCATCAATGATTTTGATCTTATGAATATTCAGATTTTTCAAATATTGAATTTGAATCATATATAATTAATGAGTTAAATAAAGAAAATTTTCGTTTAATTGAAGTAGATAATAAAACAATTATTCCATTTAAATTTAATATTCGACTATTAATTTCATCAGATGATGTTATTCATTCTTGAACTATTCCAAGATTAGCAATCAAAATTGATGCAATYCCAGGACGAATAAATCAAATTAATCTTTTCATAAATCGACCAGGAATATATTTTGGTCAATGCTCAGAAATTTGTGGAATTAATCATAGATTTATACCAATTCAAATTGAATCAATTAATTTAAATAAATTTATTTATTGAATTAAAAATTTTTAACTCATTAGATGACTGAAAAGCAAAGTAATGATCTCTTAAATCAAAATATAGTAAACTAGCAATTACTTCTAATGAAAGAGATTAGTTAAAATTTATAACATTAATTTGTCAAATTAAAATTATTAATTAATATCACTTAATTCCACAAATAGCACCAATTAATTGATTAATCTTATTTATTTTTTTTTTCTCTATATTTTATATAATTATAAATATATTATATTTTAATTTTATTAAAAATAATAAAATTAAATTTTATTTCAAAAACAACGTAAAAAATTACAACAAATTTATTTAATATTTTTGATCCCTCAACTACAATCTTTAATTTAGAATTAAATTGAATTAGAACTTTATTAATTATTTTATTAATACCAAACTTTTTATGAATTATACCAAATCGAATAAATTGAATAATATTTAAAATTTTTAATATACTAAACAATGAAATATTAATATTATATAAAATAAAAAAAACTAAATCACCTGCATTTATATTTATTGCCCTTTTCATATTTATTTTACTTAATAATTTCTTTAGATTATTTCCTTACATTTTTTCATCATCAAGTCATATAATCTTCTCAATTACATTAGCATTACCATTCTGATTATTTTATATTATTTTTTCAATCTGTAAAAATACTAAAAATATAGTTGCTCATTTAATTCCACTTAATACACCAATTTATTTAGCTCCATTAATAACACTTATTGAAACAATAAGTATTATTATTCGACCTTTATCTTTATCTATTCGATTAACTGCAAATTTAATTGCAGGACATTTACTTATAACATTATTAAATTTTAATTCAATAATAATTATTATTATTATAATTCAAATATTTATAATAATTTTTGAATTATGTGTAGCTTTAATTCAAAGTTATGTATTTTCAATTCTTTCATCTTTATACTCTAGAGAATAATGATAAAAATTAATCAACCTTACTTTATTTTAAATTTAAGTCCATGACCAATTCTTATAGCTATAAATACTTTTAATTTAATAATTTCTAACATTATAATTTTAAATTTTAAATTTAATCTTACATCATTAATAAATATAATTATAATTATTAGCATTTCAATTATATGATGACGAGATATTATTCGAGAAAGAACATTCCAAGGAAATCATAATTTTTATATTATAAACCTAATTAAATTTAGAATAATCTTATTTATTATTTCTGAAATATTTTTATTTATTTCATTTTTTTGAAATTTTTTACATAATTCTTTAGCCCCATCTATTGAATTAGGTTTAAATTGACCCCCCAAAAATATTAATTTTTTTAATCCACTTTTAATTCCATTATTAAATACAATTATTTTACTAACATCTAGATTTACAATTACATTAACTCATTTATACTTATTAAATAATTCAAAAAAAAAAACAATTATTTTTATAAATTTAACAATTATTTTAAGTATCTATTTCTTAATACTTCAAATATTAGAATATAATCAAGCAACATTTACATTTTCTGATTCAATTTTTGGTTCATCTTTCTATATAGCAACAGGATTTCATGGATTACATGTTATTATTGGAACAATTTTTTTAATTATTAATTTATTACGAATATTTAAATTACACTTTTCTCATATTCATCATATTAGATTTGAATTAGCTGCTTGATATTGACATTTCATTGATATTATCTGACTATTTTTATATATAACCTTTTATTGATGAAATAATTAAATTTTATTAATATAAAAATAGTATATTTGATTTCCAATCAAAAAGTTTAATTTCTTAAATAAAATAATTATATTAAATTTAATTTCAATAATAATCATATTTATTATTATAATAATTCTTTTTATAATTATAATTTTAATTAATATAAAAATAAAATTTAATTATAACAAATCAGCACCATTTGAATGTGGATTTGACCCATTCAATAAATCACGAATTCCATTTTCTTTAAATTTCTATTTAATCGCTATTATTTTCTTAATTTTTGATATTGAAATTTCAATTATTTTACCAATAATTATAAATTTTAAAATTTCTAACATTTTATATTTTAATTTATTATTTATCATATTTTTTATATTTATAATTATTACTATTTTTTATGAATGAAAATTCGGATCACTAAATTGAAAAATTTAAAGGATAATAGTTAAAATTTATAACATTTAATTTGCTATTAAAAATTATTAAATAATTTATCTTAAATAAGAAGTAATTTAATTACATATTAATTTCGACTTAATAATAGATTTTTTTAAATCCTTATTTTTAATTGAAACCAAAAAGAGGTTTATTACTGTTAATAATAATATTGAAAAAAATTCCAATTAAAAAGATTTTTAAAAAAGAAGCTGCTAACTATCTTTTAAAGCATTTTAAATGTTTAATCTTTTATATATTTATTAGTTTAAAATAAAACATTATATTTTCAATATAAAAATAATTATTTATTATAAATATTTACATTATATTATAATTATATATATATATATATATATATTAAATATATAATATATAATTAAAATATTTAAAAAAATTATTTTTACCCTTATATCTTCAATATAATACTCTTTTTAAGCTATTTAAATTTAATAATTAAATAATATAATAACTATAAATCATATAAAAAATAATAAAATATATACTTTATAACTATTCAAAAAAATACTCTGACTTAACCCAATTAATTTTTTAAAAAAAAAAATTAAACCTCTATTCAAATTATATTCAATCCAACCAACTTCAACAACCTTTAAAGTAAAAAAACTAAAACAAAGAAAATTATTTAAAAAAAAATTTACCTTAAAAAATAATATATTTCATATTAATCTAAAAAAAAAAATATTAAATAAAGAAATTATATAACTYATAGAAAATAAAAAATTRTTAAGTTCAAAAAAAAACCAAATTCTAAAAAACAAAATTAATACTCTTAAAATTTTAAATTTCAATTCTAATAAAATTAAATCAAACTTATAAAACATTAATCATATAAAAAAAGAACCAAAAAATAATATAATAAAACTAATTAACATTATTCTAATAATTAAAATTTTTCTTTCAAATTTAATAATCATTAAATAACTATATATAGAAAAATTTATTATTATTAAATAATAAATAACACGAATAGAATAAAAAAAAGTCAAAAAAAAAGAAAATAAAAAAAAAAAAAAAAAAACAAAATTTAAATTTATTATCAAAAAATATTCAAAAATTAAATCTTTAGAATAAAAACTACAAAAAAAAGGAAAACCACATAATGATATAATAGTAAACATAAAAATTAAACTACAAAAAGGCAAATAATCAATTAAACCTCCCATTTTACGAATATCTTGATTATTATTTATATTTAAAATTAAAATTCCAGCTCTTAAAAATATTATAGATTTAAATAAAGCATGTATTAATAAATAAAAAAAACATATATCAATTTTACCTAAACATAAAATTATAAACATAAATCTTATTTGTCTTAAAGTTGAAAAAGCAATAATTTTTTTTAAATCAAACTCAAAAATAGCATTTAAACCAGATATTAATATAGTTAAACAAGAAATCACCATCAAATAATTTAAATAACTAAAATTCAAAAAAATTTCATTAAAACGAATTATTAAATAAATACCAGCAGTAACTAAAGTAGAAGAATGAACTAAAGAAGAAACAGGGGTAGGAGCTGCTATTGCCAAAGGCAATCAAGAAGAAAAAGGAATTTGAGCTCTCTTAGTTAAAGAAGCAAATATAACTATTAAACTAATAAAACTTAAATAATTTAAATTACTATAATAATCAATTAAAATAAAATTTCAAGAACCAAAATTTAATATTCAAATTATAGACATAATAATAAATAAATCACCTAAACGATTTAAAATAACAGTAATTAAACCAGAACTATAAGATTTCTTATTCTGATAAAAAACTACTAAACAAAAAGAAACTATACCTAAACCATCCCAACCTAATAAAATTCTAATTAAATTAGGACTAATAATTAAAAAAAATATAAACATAATAAAAAAATTTATTAATATTAAAAATCGATTTTTATTAAAATCATAATTTATATATTCCATTCTATATAATAAAATTATAGAAGAAATTAAAAAAACAAAAGAAACAAATATTAAAGATATTCAATCAAATAAAATTACATATATAACTAAACAAGAATTAAAAAAAAAAAATATATATTCAATAAAATAAAACTTATCAAAATAAATCAATAATAAACCTAAAATAAAAAAAATAATAAAAAAAAAAAAATAAAAAAAAAAAAAAAAAAAAAAAAAATTAAATTTAATTATTTAAATATATTTTATAATMTTTAATTCCACAAATTAATATTTTAATTAAACTATTTAAATAACAAAATAATTCTAAAATTAAAAAAATAATATTTAAAGGTAATCAATGTATAAATAATAACAAATATTCTCTTAAATTAATATAAACTAAATAATTTATATTAAAAAATAACTTACCATATTGAGTATACAAATATAAATAAAGACTATATAAAAATATTAAAATTATAACTATAAAATATAAAAAATAAAAATAATCTAATCAAATTATTAAACTAATTAATAAAAATAACTCACCAAATAAATTTAAAGAAGGAGGAAAAGATATATTAGAAGAACATAATAAAAATCATCAAAATGATAAAAAAGGATAAATATTAATTAAACCTTTATTTAAAAATATTCTACGACTTTTAAAACGTAAATAACAAATATTACTTAAACAAAACAAACCAGAAGAACACAAACCATGACCAAATATTAAAATTAATGAACCAAAATAACCTCAATTATTTAAAGTTAAAAATCCAATAATAACTAAACCTATATGAACAACAGAAGAATAAGCAATTAAAATTTTTAAATCTCTTTGAAAAAAACAAACTAATCTTAAAATAATCATCCCTAATAAACATAAAGAAATCAATAAATAATTTAATTTAAGATTAATCTTAAAAACTAACATCAAAATATGATAAATACCAAAACCACCTAATTTTAATATAATACCAGCTAAAATTATTGAACCACAAATAGGAGCTTCAACATGAGCCTTAGGTAATCAAATATGAAATAAAAATAAAGGTATTTTAACTAAAAAAATTATTATTATAAAAATATAAAAATAAAAATTAAGTCTATATAAATAATCAAAATAATATATAAATATAAAATTTAAATTATTTAAACTCAATAAACAAGAAAAAAAAGGTAAAGAAAAAAAAATTATATAAATAAATAAATAAAATCCAGCTTTAAAACGTTCATATTGATAACCTCAACCATAAATCAAAATAATTACAGGAATTAAATTAATTTCATAAAAAATATAAAATAAAATAAAATTATTACTAAAAAAACAAAAATAAAAAATAATAATAAAAATAAATATTAAAAAATTAAAATAATTTGAATAATTATTTTTAAAATTTATTCTAGCAATATAAACTAATCTAATAATTCAAACTCCTAATATAAATATTAAATAAGAAAATATATCTATACCAAATAAATAACTAACATTTAAAAAATAATTGAATATTGGAATCTTAAAATATATGAAAAAAAAAAAAAAAAAAAAAAAATTCTGGGCTAATCATCATCTTTTAATCCTTAAGCTAAAAAAAATCATACCAAAAAAAATTAATATTAAAATTATTAACATTGTAAAATTATTAAAGATTTTAAATAATCATTACCATACATACGAACTATTAAAATCAAAATTGTTAAACCTAATACTCTTTCACTAATACAAAAAATAAAAAATACTAATAATAAAACATATTGTTTAATAAATATTATTAAATTTATTAAAAATAATAAAGATAAAATTAATAATAAATATTCTAATCCTAAAAGTATTATTAATAAATGATTAAAATTAAAAATATAAAATAAAACTCCAGAAAATAATATAAATAATAAAACTAAAATAAATAAATTTATCATTTTAATAGTTTAAAAAAAACATTGATATTGTAAATCAAAATTATAAAATTATTTAAAATATATCAGTATAAATATATAAATATTATCATTAATCTCCAAAATTAACATTTTAATTAAAATATATACTGAATTTTAAAACTTATCTTATTAACTAATTTAACAATAGCAATTATATTAACAATAATAAAATCCCCTATTAGATCAAATTTAATTATTTTAATACAAACAATATCATTAACTATAATAATTAATTTAATTAATAAAACAGCATGAATCTCATTTATAGTATTTATTTTATATATTGGAGGATTAATAATTATTTTCTTATATATTTCAAGAATTGCCTTTAATGAATTAAATATTAATAAAAATTATAAAAATATAATTTATAAATTAATTATTATTTCATTATTAATATTTTATTTTAAAACATCATTTAATATAGAAAATATAAATTATGAAAATAAATTTATATTTGAAGATAATTTTTATATACTAAACATATTTATATTACCTAATAACTTATTAATTTATATAATTATATTCATTCTTTTTTTTATATTAATTTTAATTATTTGAATATTAAAAATTAATAAAGGACCAATTCGACAAAAAAATAATTAATGAAAAAAAATATAATAAAAATTTTATCACCAATATTAAACTTACCAACACCTGCTAGAATTAGTTTCATATGAAACTTTGGATCCTTACTAATAATTTGTTTAATTAATCAAATTTTAACAGGATTATTTTTAGCTTTTCATTATAAAACAGATATCAATTTAGCTTTTCAAAGTATTATTAATATAAACCGAAATATTAACTTTGGATGATTAATTCGTTCATTCCATGCTAATGGAGCATCAATATTTTTCATCATAATTTATATTCACATTAGACGAGGAATTTATATAAATTCATTTAATTTTAAAATAACATGAATTATTGGAGTTTTACTACTTTTATTAACTATAATAACAGCTTTTGTAGGTTATGTTTTACCATGAGGACAAATATCATTTTGAGGAGCAACAGTAATTACAAATCTTTTATCAGCAATTCCTTATTTAGGAGAATCAATTGTAATTTGAATTTGAGGTGGATTTTCAATTAGAAATGCTACATTAACACGATTCTTTTCAATTCACTTTATTTTACCTTTTATTATTATTTTATTTACTTTTATTCATTTATTTTTTTTACATTTAACAGGTTCTAATAATCCATTAGGAATTAACAGAAATTTTGATAAAATTACATTTTCTCCTTATTTTTTAATTAAAGATTTAATTGGATTAATTATGTTCTTATGAACATTTTTTATTTTAACTTTAATTTTTCCTTATATACTAAATGATCATAATAATTTTGAAATAGCAAATTCAATAATTACACCTAATCATATTCAACCAGAATGATATTTTTTATTTTCATATTCTATTCTACGAGCAATTCCTAATAAATTAGGAGGAGTTATTGCTTTAATAATATCAATTTTAATTTTATTAATTTTACCTATATTAAATAATAAGAAATTTTTAAGAAATAAATTTTATCCTTTAAATAAAATTTTATTCTGAGTATTTATCATAACATTTTTTATTTTAACCTGAATTGGAATACAACCAGTTGAATATCCATTTGTTTCAACAGGTCAAATTTTTACCACAATTTATTTTTCATATTTTTTTATTAATTTTTATTTAATAAAAATATGAGATAAATTATTAATTTAATAAAAATTAGTTAATTAATTTATTTAAAATATTTATTTTGAAAATAAAAAATAGAATTAATTCTATTAACTTAATACTAAAATTAATGATATAAATTAAATAATTTAATAGAAAAATTAAATATAAATAAAAATAATGATAAAGGTAAAACTAATTTTCAAACCAAATATATTAATTTATCATAACGAAAACGTGGTAAAAATCCACGTAATCAAATAACTAAAAACATAAATATTAAAATAAAAATATTTAAATAAAATTTATTCATTATAAGCCCAAAAAATATTTCACATAATAATATTCCCATAAATATAATTCTTATATATTCAGACATAAAAATAAAAATAAAAGATAATCTTCTAAATTCAATATTAAAACCAGATACTAATTCTGACTCCCCCTCAGAAAAATCAAAAGGAGAACGATTTATTTCTGCTAAAAATCTAATTAATAATAAAATAAATATTAAAAAAAGAAAAAAAAAAAATTTAGAATTAATTTGATAAATATAAAAATCATTTAAATTAAATCTATTAATTAAAAATATCAAATTTATAATAATAATTATTATTCTTACTTCATAAGAAATTATTTGAGAAATAAAACGAATTATACCTAAGACTGAATAATTTGAATTAGAAGATCAACTAATCATTAAAAAAACATAAACTATTAAACTAGAACAACAAAATATATAAATTAACCCAAAACCTATAATATAATTTATACCAATATAAGGATAAATAAATCAAAAAACCACAGAAACTAATAAACCTAATATAGGAGAAATTATAAAAATAAAAAAATTTATATTACTAGGATAATTAACTTCCTTAAAAAATAATTTTAAACCATCTCCTATAGGTTGAAAAACACCTTTAATAAAAAATTTATTAGGRCCTTTACGTAATTGAATATAACCTAAAACTTTACGCTCTAATAAAGTAAAAAAAGCTACTCTTATAAAAACCATTAAAAATAAAATCAAAAAATTAATAATTATAATAAATATAAAAATTACTACTTATAATTAAAATTATATAATTAAATTCTAAATTTAACACAATTATCTGCCAAAATAGTTAAATTAATTTTATTCATTTAATAAAAATATAATTTAATTATTTAATCCTTTCGTACTAAAATAAATTATTTTTTAAAAGATAGAAACCAACCTGGCTTACACCGGTTTGAACTCAAATCATGTAAGAATTTAAAGGTCGAACAGACCTAATACTTAAAATTTTGCACCTAAGATTAATCTTAATTCAACATCGAGGTCGCAAACTAATTTTTAAATTTGAACTTAAAAAATTAATTACGCTGTTATCCCTAAAGTAACTTTTTCCTTTAATTAAAAATTTTAATTCAAAGATTCATTAAATAATGTAAAATTTTAAAAAAAGTTTAATAATTTTTTTTATCACCCCAATAAAATAAATAATAAAAATGAAATATTTATAAATCCAAAAAAATCAAAATTAACATTTATAAAGTTTTATAGGGTCTTATCGTCCCTTTAAATAATTTAAGCTTTTTTACTTAAAAATAAAATTTTAATTATATAAATAATAAAGTTTATTTCTCATCAAATCTTTCATACAAGTCCTCAATTAAAAGACTAATTATTATGCTACCTTTGCACAGTCAAAATACTGCAGCTATTTAATAAATCATTGAGCAGATCCTATATTAAATTAAACTTAATACAATGTTTTTGTTAAACAGATGAAAATAATTTTTGCCGAATTCATAATTTATAAATCTAAATTATACTAATTTAATCATTATTACTAAAAATTAATTATTAATTAATAAAATTTAATAAAAAAAATAAATAAATTTATAATAAATTAAAAATAAATAAATAATAAATTTTTACAAACTTAAAATAAAAATTTCTATTCCTATAAATTATTAAAATAAATAAATCATTATATAAAAATTTTAAGCTTATCCCTAAAATAATTTAAATTTAAAATATTAATTAAAAAAAAATCAATATAACTTTTAAAATTTTAAATTAAATTTAAATCTTAAATAACTAAATATAATACAACGAATTAAATTTCAAAACCAATATTATTTTATAAATATTTATAATACAATAAATTAATAATAAAATTAACTCTATAAATTTTGAGAAATCAAAAAAAAATTAAAAATTTTAATTAACCCTGATACAAAAGGTACTTACAATATTCTTTTTAAAATTTAATTAATTCTTTCACAATACTATTAAACTATAAATCTATAAATTAATTTTTACTAAATACTAAAACCCTAAATAAATAAATTACTTTTATAAAAAATCAAATAAAAAAAAAAATATTAATAATTTTAATTTAAATAAAGTTTAACAACATCTTATCATCGTAAATGATATACTTAAATTTTAGATATTTATTTATATTAAAATTATAAATCTTTCTAAATACACTTTCCAGTACACTTACTTTGTTACGACTTGTCTTATTTTTAATAAGAATGACGGGCAATATGTACATATTTTAGATCTTTATTCATATTAATTAAATAAATAAATTTACTATTAAATCCAATTTCACTTTAATTTTCATTTAAAATCCATAAATAAAATTTAATGTAACCCATTATAAACTTATTTATAAACCACATCTTGACTTAACATAAATTATAAAAATAAATAAAGAAAATAAATTTTTTAATATATTCATGACAGCGATATATGAATTAATAAAAATAAGTAAAATTAATCGTGGATTATCAATTAAAAAACAGGTTCCTCTAATAAGACTAAAATACCGCCAAATTTTTTAAATTTAAAGAACATAACTATTAATTTTTTAGTAAATTAATTTAAATTTTTATAATAGGGTATCTAATCCTAGTTTTAAATAAAATTTAATAGAATAAAATAATTATAATCATAACTTTTAATTAAATTTTACTTTATTAAAAAAAATTAAATTATAAATTATATTTAAATACTAATAACCAAACTATTTTATTTGTATATTATGTTTAACCGCAACTGCTGGCACATATTTAGTTTATACTAAAATTAATAATTAAATCTAAATTTCTTTAATATTTAATATTTAATACTGAGAATTATTAAAATTCTTTAAGAACTTATTAACAATCAAAAAATTTCATGTATTTTTTTAATTAAATAAAATTTTATAACAAAATAAATTATATTTATATATAAATAAATAATAATACGGTTTTATATTTTTAATTATACAAAAATAAAAACATCATTTTAGTCTAATCGACATTTAAAACAAAAAAAAAATAA